AATAATTATAATAAGTGATGAATCAAAAATTTTAACTTTCAATTGAACTTATCCTTTCCTTTTCAATTGGTATTTTTGTTTATCTTCGTCTCTTTTCTTTCAAAAATTGAAATTTAGGGAAGTGTTTTATAAACATATGTATAAAAAGAAGATATTTCATTTAGTCCCTTCATGTCTACTATAACTAGTTATTTCGGTTTTCTACTAGCAGCTTTGACTATAACCTCAGCTATATTTATCGGTCTGAACAAGATACGACTTATTTGAAATTAATTGAATGAACAATTCATAAAAAAGATTCTTCTGTGGTAGTTCATATATTCTATAGTTTCTTGCCGTGTCCATTTTCAATTCTTGGTCATTGAGATTCATGGGTAATACCGATTAATATATAAGGATAGATATTACCTCTCCTTTTCACCTTTCAAAGAAATTGAAATGATTGAAGTTTTTCTATTTGGAATCGTCTTAGGTCTAATTCCTATTACTTTGGCTGGATTATTCGTAACTGCATATTTACAATATAGACGTGGTGATCAATTGGACCTTTGAGTAATTAATATCTCCTTTTTTTTGATTGACCTCCTACTTTCTTTAATCTACAGGAGGTCAAATTCAGATTGCTGTTCAATTATTAGATTCTTATTTTCGACCTAACAAATAACAAGAATCTAATCACGCTCTGTAGGATTTGAACCTACGACATCGGGTTTTGGAGACCCACGTTCTACCGAACTGAACTAAGAGCGCTTTATTATCACAAAAATATTTTGTGACCTAACTCGTCTTGGATATATATACTATCGTAAATAAGAAAATTAAAGATTGATTTTGTATAGCCAATTTTAATCAATCTTAATGACCCCTCGTTACTGTTCATAAGATAAGTAATAGGTAGGGATGACAGGATTTGAACCCGTGACATTTTGTACCCAAAACAAACGCGCTACCGAGCTGCGCTACATCCCTTTGAATTGGCCTACAGTAGTATTGTAGAGAATCCCTGTCTTGTTTTCCACATCTTTATTTCTTTCAGTGCTATACCCAATTATCTTGTCATTTCTTATTTTTTTTTTAATCTCATATCATATAACATATAATAATAGACTTATATTATATACGTACTAAAGAAATATGAAACTCGCCGTAAAAAAATGAATATTTTTCGGGAATTCTCAGACAGAAAGGGACGTATTTTTTTTTTTTTTCTTTTAAGAAAAGGAATATCTACTGTACTGAATCGTTGTACATTTCAAGTTATACATTTTAATTTGCATTAGGGATTCTGCGTACAAATCCAAGTGTCAGTCATTAACTACATATACACATCTGGTCATATATGTAATAGCATTATGTATTACAAATTGTAATAAAATTACAATAATAAATAACAAAGAAGGAGGATTTTAAATGCGAAATCTAAAAACATACCTTTCCGTGGCACCGGTAGTAAGTACTCTATGGTTTGGGTCTTTAGCAGGTTTATTGATAGAGATCAATCGTTTATTTCCAGATGCGTTAATATTCCCTTTTTTTTCATTATAGTAATTGAGATAGGAAGGGGTGAAGAAAATTAGAGATACAATCAAATATCTGTGACTAATCCCCCCCTTACTCTTCTTTTCTTCTTTTTTTTATAATTAAAATAAATTCGAAAATAAAAAGAATAAAAGCGGGTTCACCCTAGTTAAACTAAGAACTCGGGTTTCCAGGTCCAAAATTAAATTAATTAATAATAGAGTGAGAAAGAAAATGGAATAGTTGTGGCATGGCAACAATATCATACAAGAAAATTCAATGAAAAAGAAAATTTAAATACTGTACAGCGATTATAAATTATAAATATATAGTTAGAAATCATTATATTACTTATTATTACTCTATTGATAGATTGCAACGAAATCTTTCATAATTGGATTTCAAGTTAGCAACTTCTATTTTTTTCCTTCCTTTCTTCTTCTTCGCTTCGGATCGGAAAATAGAAAGATAGAAGAGTTGAGTCAATCAAAAATCCAAAGGAGGTTCATGGCCAAGAGTAAAGATGCCCGAATAACGATTATTTTGGAATGTACCAGTTGTGTTCGAAACCGTGTTAATAAGGAATCAATGGGCATTTCCCGATATATTACTCAAAAAAATCGACATAATACGCCTAGTCGATTGGAATTGAGAAAATTCTGTCCCTCTTGTTACAAACATACGATTCACGGGGAGATAAAGAAATAGATCGAATCGATCGCTTGCGTGTCCGCCTTCCATTCCAAGGAAGACGAAAAACGACATATTATATATAACAGATCATATATTTATTTAAATATAAACAAAACAAAGCAATTCGATTTTGAAATTCGAAATCATTTTTGATTCGATCAAAATAGCATTAGGATTTTCGAGACAAGGAATAAAAAAAACATGGATAAATCCAAGCGACTCTTTCTTAAATCTAAGCGATCTTTTCGTAGGCGTTTGCCCCCGATACAATCGGGGGATCGAATTGATTATAGAAACATGAGTTTAATTAGTCGATTTATTAGTGAACAAGGAAAGATATTATCTAGACGGGTGAATAGATTGACCTTAAAACAACAACGATTAATTACTATTGCTATAAAACAAGCTCGTATTTTATCTTTGTTACCCTTTCTTAATAATGAGAAAGAGTTGGAAAGAAGCGAGTCGACTCCTAGAACTACTGGTCTTAGAATTAAAAATAAATAAGCTTGCTCTTCTTCAATTGAATCAAAATAAGATTCCAATCCGAATTCAAATGCAAATTGACAGTTTGTTCAAAAAATCTGAAAATTCCAATTTTATTGTTGTGTCGTAAGAAAAAAAGGAATTGGGGAAGAAGAATAAATCTTTTTTTGATTGAACGTGTTTGTTCATTGCGATGACTTTATCATATTATATCCTATTTTATCATACTAATTTCTACTCTACTTTCCCAAGTTCATTTGCCAGGGAACTCCATTTAAAACATTTCACTGGATTTGATTTCTTTCAATCTCCTTAATCTTATTTTAAGATCTCATTGGAAATCATATAAAGACAATTCCTATTTAATATAGCTATTTGTGCAAGTATTTTACGATTAAGAAGCAACTGCCTCTTGTACAGATGGTGTATTAATTTACTATAACTATAGTATAGTTTATTGGCTCGAATTACTGCGTTTATTCGAGTGATCCACAAACGACGAAAATCTCTCTTCTGCCTACCTCTATCCTGATGAGCCGAAACCAAAGCTCTTATTTTCTGTTGAGTAATAGTTCGAGTAAGTCTTGAACGAGCCCCTCGAAAGCTTGAGGCAAATAAACGAATTTTGGTTCGACGTCTTCGAGCTATATATCCTCGTTTAATTCTAGTCATTGAATAAATGAAACTTTGATGAATAACTAATTGATTTCTTTTCTTTCAGTTATTTCCTTTCCCTTTCCTAGTCTATTAATAACAAAACGGATTCTTCCAATGTATAAAATAAGAATTCCAATGGCTTTTGCTACTCTAACCTTCCCGACCACGATTTTTTCTTTTTTTCTAGGCTTCTCACCTCAAAATAAGAAATTGTATTGATACTAGGTATCAAAAAAACATAGTAAATAAAAAAGTAGTAAATAGAATATAGGTATAGTGGGTTCCATCGTTTCTATGGTTACTTCTTAAACGGTGAGGTCCTCTCTATACACCGGAGCCTCATTTAATTAATGCTATTGTTAACTTGTACAGTTCACACTCTTTGGCTCTACCCATAATTATCCAGTAATAGGTCTTTCACAACGAGACCACTTATACAGTAACGGTATTTAATTATGAAGATTAGCTGAGTAGCTGACCCTGTTAGTCCGTTCTTGCAAAAGTGAAGGGTAAAGGGTAAGGGCATAATCTTTCTGCTTTTAAATAAAATAGGATTTCCCTGCTTAATGAATACCATTTGCTATCAATGGGGAATTCTTTCTCATCTTAAATTAAAAGTGTAAGTGATTGGATTTGTACCAATGGCAACCATAAATTAATTTGATACCACAATACAATAGAAGGTATGATAGATCTTTTTTAGATTTTTATCTATATTTAATTTTTCGTATCGTATAGTAAATGGTGGTCTTCATTCTATCCTATTTATGGGTACTGATCATTTATACCGGATCAATTGTTTTTGGCCTAGTCCATGATCTGAACGAGTCGCACATACACCCTAGTACATGTTCCTCGTCGCTGAGGACATCCCCCAAGAGCGGGGGATTTCGTGACATTTTTGATTGGCTGTCTTGTGTTTCTAATAAGTTGTTTAATAGTTGGCATGTTGAATCATATACATAATGGGCTGGTTTAGATCGATCCTAACCGGATAAGTATGAATCATTTTTATATTAATGGATTCATAGACTATTGTATTAAATCTGGTAAGAAGATCTCAAATTGTATATTTGCGCGAAATTCCTCTTATTTTTTCTTCAACCGCTACAAGATCAACAAGTCCGTGAGCTTGGGCTTCTGTTGCTGACATAAAAACATCTCTTTCCATGTCTTCGGAAATAACCCATAAGGATTTGCCCGTTCTTTGTGCATAAACCCTTGTGATGGTTTCGCGAAGCTTCAGTAGTTCTTCCGCTTCCAGGATAAATTCTCCCGTCTGTGCCTCATAAAAAGAACTAGCAGGTTCATGGATCATTACCCTGATGATATAACATAATAAATAATTATTCTATCTCGCATGATGAAAGGCGAAAAATAAGAAAATTAAGAAAAAAGAAAGATAGAATTGAACAACCGTACAGGCATCTTTTGCACATTGCATACGGCTCTACAATGGAATTCACTTTTATACCTATAAACTACCTTTATACTTATAAACTACCTTACATCGAATAAATAGAAAAGAAATTATAGGGTCTATCATATTCACATAGGTGAATGATCCAACAACCACCCTTTCTTTTGGAATAGTTAAAAATATACTATGATGGTTCCGTTGCTTTATATATATTAATTTCGTCTGTTATTTAGCAATCCCAAAGTTTCTTTTTTTTTTTTACTTAATTTTTTTATATTTGAAAAAAAAAAAAGAGATTTTTTTTTTGTATTCTTTCATAAAAATAATATATATATTATTGTTAAGAGTTTTTCGGTGTAAAAACAAAAAAGTTTGTGACGCTGAAATGGGTCTCCTGATATATCAGATAAAATGGTAAAGACCTTTTATCTCATACTACTCTTTCGATACATAATGGAATGGAACGATTTTGAAAAAAAAAGATTCTCGTATCGAATTCGAAGTGCCATGCTATTATTACTTAATATTTATATTTCATATATCGCGAAGGCATAGTCTTCTTTTTTCTCTCAAATCAAATAAAAAACTCATTGGCGCCAAGCGTGAGGGAATGCTAGACGTTTGGTAATTTCTCCTCCGACCAGAATAAAAGATCCCATTGAAGCGGCTAATCCCATGCATATTGTTTGTACGTCTGGTTGCACAAATTGCATAGTATCATAAATACCTAATCCAGGTATTACCCATCCGCCGGGAGAGTTTATAAACAAATAGAGATCCTTGGTATCATTCTCTATACTGAGATATACCATAAGACTAATAAGTTGATTCGAGATCTCGCTATTAATCGCTTGGCCTAAAAAAAGTAATCTTTCTCGATAAAGTCGGTTGATTGAGATAAAATTGTATCCCTTCGGAACCGTACATGCATCTTTTGATGCATACAGTTCAACACAAATCGTGAAAAAAAAAAAGAATCAATGTGTAGATTCTTGTTTTTTTTCTTTTGTCATCGCAAGCTCTGTATAACTTGTAACAAAGGGGCTTTTTCTTTCATAAAAAAAAAATATGAGTTTTGGTCTTTTTATATATAATTATATAATTTATAGTAAATAGAATTTCTATATATAAATAGAAATAAATAAAAATAAACTTATCGGATTAACTTCTCATTGATGTATTGTTTCATCGGAATCCAATCCAAATCACGATGTAATTTTCTTGTTCCTGAATGGTCTTCTTGAATTCTTTTAGGTTTATGCTCTACTCCGAGTAAAGATCGGACCGATTTTTATTTGCATATATAGGACAAATGCCCCAATACTACGTCTTTTTGCTACGACTTCTTTCTTTTTTAATTTATTTCATATCTCCCGCCAAATATAATATTAAATATTCAATGCATTCATCATATTACTCGATTTATTAACAGTTTTAGATAACTTTAATTATATTATTATATTAGAAATTATAAATCGAATATTCTATAATATAAATAGAATATGATATTAAGTAGAAATCATAGATATATTACCTATTGGTTTTTTTCTAAACGGAGCCTGGATAATTCATTTTATTGTTTGAACCAAGCCAACCATAAATTATTCTAATTGCTAATATTAATCTGTCTACCCCCTTAAAAAATAAATTTAATCGTACTTAATTGCATTTCACGCTCCAAATTTTGGATGATTCAATCAATCTTTGTTGGGCGAAAGGGAGGATATCTCGATCGGGAAAGAGAACGGGGAAATACCATATGACCCAATATATCTGACAAGTCGCACTATATGTCAACCCACAATGCATTTTCGTCTCCAGGACTTCGAAAAGGTACTTTTGGAACACCAATAGGCATTAAATGAAAGAAAAATTAAGTATTATATCTCACTTTGATGTGAAAGCGTAAAAATAGGTTTATTGTCTTAATAATATTTTGTCTTTTATCATATTTTATCCATAGATTGAAGAAGTTCATAAAAAAGGAAGACAGAATCAATAAAGGAAAATTTTTACAAGTGGGGCCTTTGGATGATGAACAAATATATATGCAGTTACTCATATAAAATGCTATCAACGCCCTACCATTGCGTATTGGTACTTATCGGGTGTAGAATAAATCTGCTTCTTTTTGTTCCTACGAACAAAATTATTCTATTATTATTCAAAGACATTCTTACTAAAAGATATAGAACAAATATTAATCCTTTCCCCAAGATAATCCACTAAAAAAGTAAGGACCATACTATAGTTTTTTTAAAGTGCAATAAAGTTACATAGAGTCTATTTTTGATTAATATAAGGGGTATTTCCATGGGTTTGCCTTGGTATCGTGTTCATACGGTCGTATTGAATGATCCCGGCCGTTTGATTTCTGTCCATATAATGCATACAGCTCTGGTTGCTGGTTGGGCCGGTTCGATGGCTCTATATGAATTAGCTGTTTTTGATCCCTCTGACCCTGTTCTTGATCCAATGTGGAGACAGGGTATGTTCGTTATACCCTTCATGACTCGTTTAGGAATAATCAATTCATGGGGTGGTTGGAGTATTACGGGGGGGACTATAACGAATCCGGGTATTTGGAGTTATGAAGGTGTGGCTGGTGCACATATTGTGTTTTCTGGCTTGTGCTTTTTGGCAGCTATCTGGCATTGGGTGTATTGGGATCTAGAAATATTTTGTGATGAACGTACAGGAAAACCCTCTTTGGATTTGCCCAAGAT